GAGATGAGAACGCTTATTATATGGCTAGGGGGGTACCACTCTAACAATCCTAACTATTCATAATTATGCTTAACAGCCCTACTCTAACAAGAACTGAACAGGGCTCGGGAAGATGTCACGTACTACTATTAGCATATGAGCGGGACAGTCTTCGCTTACCACCCAAGGATTCTCTAACGCTAACACCCGGGGAAGCCCATGCTAAGCAGTCTCAAAAGCCATAGCCTAAATCCCTTTTATGATTTCACTCTTCAGTCCTTATTCTTATTCTTAGGAACTGGTTATGAAAAGTGCTTCCCTGCTTTCTCCGATTCATTCTTCTTTTGACAGCACCCACCGGTTGGCTTAGCGTGGCTATCGTCTGCATCGTTGGTAAGGCTCTCAATCATCGCTAGCCCACCAAAGTTCATAGGGCCTTGTTTCATATAATATAATAGGCGCTCTTCACCTTATCCATTATCAGAAGAAGTTTATGACTTTGTTCATGAATAAGTAAAGTATCATGCCGTTAAGCCCTATTCTTTATAGGATAGTTAAAGAAGGTGCTACGAAAAATCCCGGGATTTAGCACCACAAAGAAATTGCATCGGCACGAAAAATATGAAATGAAAAAGCTTGGCTAGGTAGGCTCTCTTCCAAAAGTCGTGGTTGCTATGCCTGTATTTGTTAAGTGCGGGAAGCTGAGTGCCCTGATGCTGTATTTGTAGCTACCCGTCTTTGAATGAAAGGCCTGACAACACTCAATCTAAAAGAAAGCGGAAAACCTCGTTGAGAATCAGCATTCTTTTTTCCCAGCGGACGAGTCAATAGCAGCAGAGTCATGAAAAGGGCTAAAAGCAGCCTTTCTCTACATACGAAAGAACCAGATTTGCGTATGAAACAAGAGCAGCTTCGTCTGTAACAGCTTATTCAACCTCCCGTAAGAGCAATTGGCCTTTGCCTTGAGCCAGTTCCAGTCATGGGAAGACCTTTCCCTTACTCTTTTAATGAAATATATGTTTTACCTGCCTGGGATACCATGAATCGGTAGCGTAGATCTTTCTTTTCCCTGAGAGGGGTTTATTCTGCCAAGACTAGCTGCGTCTTTTTCGCCTAGTGAGTTGTTGCCTAGCCTTGGTCACTGAACTCGGTTACTGAAAGACCTTTCGAGTCGAACTATAGTGGATAAAATAGCTGCTTATTCTTCTTAAACGGATCCCATCTTCTTTCGCTCCTAAATGAAATAAAGAAAAAGGCTTTTCTTTTGTCGGCTCTGAGGCTGAGGAAAGCCGCTGACCAAACCCTAGTCACAAAAGGACTACTTCAGTCTATTCGTTCGCACCCCTTGCGAAGCGGAAGAAAGGGAAAAGTGAGTTGCAAGTCGAGAAAGAGAGAGAGAACTGCCTAAAAGGAGAAGTAATCAAATGAGTCCTCGTAAAGCCTAAGGTAAGGAAGGCAGTTCACCAGGAGGTAAGGCCTCCCATCCGCTAGTTCGGTCATTAGGTCGAGAAGAAAGGGACTCCTTTGAAAGAAAAGGAACGAGTGGAGTATACGAAGCTAAAAGGGAAGGTAGGAGGGGGTAAGGTAAAGTTGAGATAGGATCGTAAACCGCCACCCTTCCGCATCCGATTGATCGAACGGCCTCATCAACAATAAGGTGGACTTAAATTCAATTGACGCGATAAGGTGTTAGAAGCACCCTGACGGGCCAGGGTATGCCGATGGTTGGAGGGCTACTTAACATCATTATATAATAAATAAGCCTCATGATATCATCCCGTTGCACCCCTCACGCAACGTTAGAGGGCTGGGTCTCCTCCCAAGTCAAACAAAACGGAGGCTGGCAGGAAACGGATTCCTATGCCTTTTTCGCTGAAATCCCTAAACCCTACTTAGCTGAACCTATCGAGCTTGATTCTGGTCTTCGATACCATTCCGAAGTCTCCGAATTCCTTTTTGATGGAGTAGGTGTTCAGCATTAGTGAAACGTGCAGACGAAGAGTTAGGTATGAGACAAACTATGAGCATACTATATACCCCAAACGACGGGTGAATTAGCTAAGCGTGGCCTACTTCTGTGGTGAAGAGGAAGGCAAGGCAAGAAGGAAGATCTTGGCGTCTCAGGGACAAATGCCACAGAAGTAGCTGTTTTCGCGTTTCGAGTTGTTGTCGCAATTGAATCATCATAGGTATAGGTAAGCGTTCCATTAACTGGTCTTTCAGGTCTGATCGTATCTTCTGTGAGAGTTGCCGGTGCTAATATTTTATGTTACAGTCAGAGCTGCAATTGAATACGGTGTTCTCGAATAAGCCGCTTGAGAAGAAGCGGCTATTTCATCCCGTCTGTCTGTAGTAAGCAATTCCTTTCCGGGCTGTGATTGAGAAAATATCCCCCGGTCTCCCCGATCGGTTTCGGTTCGGTGGTTGGTTTTTGGTTGAATGAATATCTGTACTTCCTATTAGCCTCGGCCTTACCTGATTGCTATAAAAGTTTGAAAGGTAGGTTTTTGAAGTGATGAAATGGAAAGGAAGAACTGCTTTATGGAGGAAATGCTTGAATGAAGCTTGTGGTGTGTCCTTCGGTCCGTTCAAGTGGTGAGCGAAGTGCTTCCGAAGCCTTTCAGAGATAGGGTTATTCTCTTTACAGAAGCACGAGTGGAACGCTTTCATGGCTTTATGGCTGTCTTCCTCTTTTTCTTTCACTGTGACTACTGGCATCTTTGAGCAACTTGGACCTGTCTTTCTTGTCCACCTATCTCTCTGGCCAAGAATAAGAGTCCGTGTCTCTGGAAAAGGGTTTACTGACCACTCTGCTGAGGGCGTGTAGGTATAATAGGCGGAAGGAGATAAAAATAGAAGAAAGTTGAGTCCCATCTGCAGCGTCTATATAAGTAGATTCCGTAGGAATCTCTAGAAGCAAGCCCTGGTTCAGACAGCAAGCCGGGGTTCGGTTCCATATTCATGGGGATCCATCCACTTACTTTGGTCGATTAGATCCCTGTATACAAGCCGTACCCGGCTGACTTACTTTCCTCTGCTCTTACTCCCGCACTCGGGAAAAAAAGGAGCTACTAACACTGACTACTCTCTGCTATCTTTTACATTACGCCATTAAGGAAGCAAACTCTTAGTATCGGATTGAGAGCTGTGGTTCGGGATCTCCTGCTACAAAAACTACTTCAGTCTAATGCGCCTACCCTGGGTCACGAGCTGCCTTAAGGCATGCCCTTACCCCTAATCCTAAGCCCTTACTCCACCACGAACAGCGGAGTAAGCTCTCACTGGAAGGATCGGAACACACAACAGTAGCCCAGGCTTAGGGCGCATGATCTCATTGCAGGGCTTGACCACTCATGCTCATCTCGATAAGAAGACTAGACTCCGCTGGGGTGATAGCTAGCTTAGGCTTCTCGGCTAGTCTCCCCGGTGACCGTGGTGGGTGGCAGCACGCACAATTAGGGCTTCCTGCTCCGCCCGCAGCGCTTGCAGCCTCTCCTCCAAACCGTCTATGCGCTCTCTGGTAGCGCGAATGCGCGCTTCTCATCTCTTCTTCAACCTCATAGCAGAAGATCAAGTTACACACACATCTGCTTATATAATAATATACTTAGAGTGGAACTGAGTTTCGCTAACTGCTTCTTGCTAACAAAGCTGTCCAATTCAATGTGTTTGCGTCCTCTCTTCTTAGTCTACGATTATCCCTGCTCTTCCTCAGCTGTGGATATCTTTATCTGGTCGAAAGTCGAAATGTGTGATTGGCTTCGTCCCATAGCAAATACAAGCCTACAAGCCATAGTATGTTGCTTTTGTGGTACTAATAGACCAAGCGCTGTGAGGCTTCGCCGACTGAGAACACCTAAGAAAGAAGAACTGAGAATACCGGTTTTATTCTATGTATTTGATCTAATAAGAGCTGTATCGATTTTCTTGTATATGAGTTGAACCATTCTACCTCGCGACATGATAGATTTGATCCGTAGGACTTCTGGCATCTAATAAGAACTTCTCTTTAAATGGAACATGTAGGAACGTTAAATACGGTTTTCTTGCTGCCATGCTCCCAATAGATTTGACTGTATTTGATTCTATTTGGAACGTAGGATGTGACCTTACAGTCGAGATACTACGTAACCTAGAAACGACTTCTGGCATCTAATAAGAAACATGGCTCTGGCTTGTATTTGATATTAAGAACGACACTTCTGGTTTTCTTGTTTGATTGTATTTGATCGTAACAGTTGCCGATTGTAGAAAATGCCATCTATTTTATGATCTAACGAAATGGGATAGAGTATACTACAATCCGATATCTGTAGAAAGAGCTATTTGGGGCCGAAGCAAGTGAATGCTTTAACAAGGGCCACTTTTCTACTCATTTTACCCTTTTATTGTATATGGTCTAATGCTGGGTCTTTAATGCCACTTTTCTACTAGAATATGATCTAACGTTTTCCCTAGAATATCTGCCATATTGCTGTGAGGCTTCGCCGACTGAGAACACCTAAGAAAGAAGAGCTGTCTACGTTAACTTCGAACCCACGAACTGTACTTGAAGCTGTCTCCTTCTGAGATTGCTATCCCCTGACCGATAAAAGGACGATTCGAGGCCATACAAACGTGGTTCTAGTTACCCTTGCCTTTCCCCAATGGTGATTCTATTTCCCGAATGTGGTACTTGGTTGGTTTCCTCATCCACTAAACTAGGTCCTTGTAGCAAAGGATCTTTCCTAAAGAGTGCTGCAAACGATCGATTCTCATCCCCTAATTAGGTACACAAATCGCCTTCCTAGTTCCCTATGGGTCTAGTTCTCCGGTTGATTCTCATTCACTAACGGTGGGACTAAATGCCTCTAGCTATTCCCCGAATATGGGTCTCTAGTTGACTTCCCAAGGACTGCAGAAAGGGCTTAGGCCAATACAACTACCCTAAGGTAGGTACCAGGGTCTTGCCTAATATAGTGCTCCAAACGATCGATTCTCATCCCCCGATGTAGTACTTGTTGACCTATTCTATTCTCCTGCAAGCGAAAGGGCATCGGCCAATACTACAATAATGTTGGTACACCAAGGCCTTTCCTCTTCAACTGAAGCTGCTATGCTAACAAGGAAGCTCAACTCCAGACCGAGTTAGGGGAAATACCACTATGAAAGAGTTGTACCTTTTGTGTTTATATACTTCTTAGAAAGTCAACTCTACTGCAGCGGCGGGGACTGGAGGGAAAGAAGAGAAGTTATAACACTAGATGCATTAGATAGAAAGTCATTCTTGTGCCCTAGCTCTTTTTCTTTTCTGCTTACTACTAGGGCTTCCAGCACTAATTCCTACGCAACATCGGGTTTCCCCTGTGACCTTCACAGCGCTTTAAAAGCAAAAAAGATATCTTATTTAGCCTGTAAGTCGAAGAGTCATAGAACCCATGCTACTAAGCAAGTCAACTGCCTGTAGAGTCACTCTATCTAAGGTAGCTGCATACGGGGGAAGGGAGAGGCTTATTGCACGATCCACCCAACCCAGCTAAGCTAATAAATGCTGCATAAGGGAGTGGTAGGCCGGCCCCCGCCCATCTGGAGGTGCACGAACATATGCAAAGGGGTAAAGAGAGAAGTCCATGGAGAACTACCAAATAGAATGACTTTTATTTGTTCGTACCATTCTGTCATCGATAACTGCTGGGTCGGTTGGTGAGTCACCCCCCAAAAAGCATCGAGAAAGGTCAAGCATATCTTTTTTATGAAATGATCAGCGGTTTCATTTATGCTATGCCCTGCCGTGTGTCTTTATTGAGCTTTCTTCACTTCAGCGCCATGCGCTTTGCTTCGCTTTATAGAAGAGAGAGCCTTGTCTTGAGAGCGAAAAGCAAGGGCAAGCGATAGAAAGGATAGTCCCTCGCGCGAACGACTAAAAAATGGTGAGATCATTAGTGAAAGAAGGACCAACGACGATCCTAAAGGAGAAGAAGGAGTAGGAGGAGTCAGTTTTCTTTGAAGATCGAGGAAAAAATAGGACAATTATGCCATTCGGAAAAAGTATTCTACAGAGGGAAAGCCTGTTACGAGTAAGTGGAGAGGAAAGATCTCCAGAGATTCTTATCTCATTCCATTCCAGTGGCTCAACCAGTAACCAATGGCGAAAACTCAAAAATCCATGGTTTCCCGGTAGAACCCTATTTCGCCCAAGTTGTTTCGGAACCGGAAAAAAGAAGCGGTTTTTCGCACAGCTTGCTCATAGTGCAGGTCCCACTTGTATATTGTATTTGGCCGAAGAAGCATCGGACAGGTTGGAGTTCTTACCTTCTTGGGACTCCATGGACCAAGATCTGCTTTTATTATATGGGCAATACCGATCTACTTTCACTTTAGTAGATCATATGGATGTAGAAAAAACTTATCATTTTGATGAATTGGAAACATCTCTTTTCAATTTCTATTTACCTAGTTCATATCTTTGTTTCGTGTGTTCCCGGGAGGAATTAAATCTCTTAAATCTCGGGATACCACCTAAATAACTGCGGCCAGAGAGTAAAGTAAAATAGGTCGGGAAGAAAGAGTATGAGGTCGGGTCGGATGACATACATCTTGGTTGGTTCCACAGCATGCTCCTCGCTGCCCTATGGAGTAATACGGGGGGCAAGACTCTCTTAGAGGTATTAACAACATCTCTATATGGTGACTATCACCTAACGTCTTTCGCTCAACAGCTCATCACTGTTACCGCGAGAGATGACTTGGTCGAAACCCAAGTGCCTTCCTATGGGAGAACAAGTTATCTTCCATGTGGGCGAGGCTTAGTCAAGCACAAGTTTGGGTATTTGCCACATGCTCACTCCTTACCACTAATGGTATCATTGCCAGGCGTGGGAGATCACATTTAGGGTTGTGTTGCTTTTGAGTGATAGATCTGGTCCCATCTAGTCTAGAATAAATATCATATAGAGAAGAGATGGACAAAGAAGTCTGTCAAAAGGGGCCAATAAATAGATGGATCGCCCTTAATGCCCAACAAGTCCCATGCCTTTCTTGGTTGGACCAACCATAGATTTCGTTCCAAGTCTTTATGCATTTTTAGAGCAAGAAGCAGAACTATAGAGATGAAAGTGTTTCAAATGTCGTTCACAGGTATTTTCCATTTTTTTACAAATTCTCCTTGTGATGCAGCGGAACCATGGCAATTAGGATCTCAAGACGCAGCAACACCTATGATGCAAGGAATAATAGACTTACATCACGATATCTTTTTCTTCCTCATTCTGATTTTGGTTTTCGTATCACGGATCTTAGTTCGCGCTTTATGGCATTTCCACTATAAAAAAAATGCAATCCCGCAAAGGATTGTTCATGGAACTACTATCGAGATTCTTCGGACCATATTTCCTAGTATCATCCCGATGTTCATTGCTATACCATCATTTGCTCTGTTATACTCAATGGACGAGGTAGTAGTAGATCCAGCCATGACTATCAAAGCTATTGGACATCAATGGTATCGGAGTGCGCCTCTTCACGAGGGTGATTTAAGTGCAACGAAATGCCTTAAAGTTGAATATGGTTCGCGAAGCATCTGGCTTACCGGTAATCTCCCATTCCCGCCGTCGAGAGACTTTCATAACTATAGCATGCCAGAAACGGGGAGTTGAGGTGGTTAGGCCTATACCCCGAAATGCTCCCAGCATAGGAGCCTATGGTTCCATTCTTGTTGTTGCTGGAGGTACACATCCCTCTTCTCGGTGTGGAGCGATATACGAGAAATAGATGCTCAGCCTGCAATGTCCGATAACGGCGCTGAAGTAGTGAATCTATCGGCACCATAGCAGTGGCATACAACTTTGGACCTAACGGCCGGCCCAGTAACCTTTCGGAATGGGGGATCCAAACGGACCCGGAAATGAAATTCGGGGAGTTAACAATTTCTGGTAAGATCTCTGGACGAACTGGTACTCCATGTAGAACAACGGGGGTCGTGGTCATCATAAGCTATTTCTTTTATAAGCTATTTCTTTTATAAGCTATTTCTTTTTCGTCACATTAAGCTACCTACTAAGCTAGCTAAGAGCTACAGTTGGGGAACTCGGTAGAAGCGATTTGCCGCTTCCGCCTTTCTAGGCTTCACAATAGCTCCATTTGCCAAAATCACTTTGTTCTCAACCGATCAGAGATCTTCGATCCGAGACACTAATTCGTTTAGAGCTCGGGAGCGGCTAAACCTGTTGGGAATTTAGTGGACCCCTTCCAAGGCTTTTCCGCGGTTCCTCTTAGGCGGGGCTTTCACACCTCAACTTCTTTTCAAGAGTCGGATTTTCAATCCCTTTCATAAACAATTGGTGGGCACTTTTCAAACTACGGATTTGACTCTATACCTGGGATTTCCTTTCGGCCCCGTACAGTTGAACCGACGAGCCTGACTTTCTTCATTTCCAAACAGAGAAAGCTGCTACACCCCCGAATGTGACCCATGAGCTATCTTTCTCTCTTTCTTCTTTCTTATCTTCTCTTTCTGGTTCTTTATATTCTTTTTCATAGACATCTTTCTCTCGCTGAGCCCGCACTCAAAAATATACCCAGGAAGATTGCAGCTTAAGGCACGCCCGGGAGTTTGCCCTTCGGATACAGCTGCGCCACTTCTCTCATTTTTCCTTGCTTTCTGGCTCTATCGAGGGGCGTATACCTTTGTTCTCTCCCTTGAGTTCCGTCTCCTAGCTTAGGATTAGACAAGTGCTAGCGAAACTTCTCTTCTTTCTTTTCTATTTATTTCATTCAAGCGAGCTGCCAGGGCAGCAACTGAACAATTACACTTAACGGAGGCACCAAGACCGGGCCACGAAGATTAAATGGGTCTTCCCGCGGTTCCATTTCAGAGGAAGGATATATCACATTTACTCAAAACCGCTAGTCCAGGAATTCTTCTTTCGCTAACATCTGGAAGTGAGATCGAATCACCAACTGCAGGACTTCGCTAGTAGCGCAGTTTAAAAAGAATAAGTAGGGACTACTTCCTTAGGTGCACCCCCTCAGGGGTGAGTGCCGTATGAAACCACCGCAATCCATTGGGGTTTCTTCCCATTTCAAAAGAGTTTTGTTTTCTCTGTTCAGGTAAGAGAGATGACTGAGACAGGAAGAAAGGGAGTTGGAAAAGACGGCATGACATTAGATGAAAAAAGGATACGCTAAAAAAGTGTTTTGAGATCAGTAGGGCATTCGCATAGAAAAATGGTGATCAGATCAAAGAAAGTGCCAGTCCGGGTAAAGCTACTACAATGAAGAGACACCCATGCTCGCTTCTTTCCGAGATGAAGACCAGCCCTTATTCTCTACTTCAGGTAGTCGAAGACTGGTGGGACGACAGAAAAAGAACATAGAATGTCCCGGCAAATGAAAGCGTCTCATAGTTCACACATTTGATCGATTCAAACCTGCTGCTTGCTACCACTTTGTAATTACATTAGAAGAAAATAGCCCAAGACAACTGTGGCAAGCCCTGTTTACAGCTGCTTATCCTCTTCTGTCTTTCCGTCATCTCAACCTCGCACCTAAGCATCACAAGAGTGTTCCAGTGGAAAAGGAACGATGCCCGGAGGAACAAGTTTTAGCTAATGGAGCTGAGTATCACCAGACCTCAGGCCTAAGAACGATAGCATATTACGTTCACTACAAAATAGGACATCCCCTCCTTTGCACTCAGTAAATATGGCCAAAGCTTCTAGTCTAAATTGTTTAGTTGGGTTGGGATTACATTCTTGTTATTGGGTGAGCGCTTCGCCCCATCCGCCCTTAGTCAGCTAACCAAGAATCACAGGAATTTGCCCTGGAATCCTGATTTCCCTTCTTAGATTTGTTTTCCCTGCCTTACTCTGGGCTGGATCGAGATCTTGGTCCATGGGCCCATTCTCAATTAGTCTTCTTGGACTCTTTTTCTGACCCACCCGAACTACCCCTGCTAGCATAAAAACAAGTTCGGGCAGCGAGTCACATGTTGGAATGTCAGGATGTGGAATTTAGTTATGGAGATTGGATTAGTGATTAGTCACACCTACCGTAACTTATATTGGTAAGGTTAAGCAGCTGACTTCGCCCCAAAGATGAGACTAGGAAAGTTTCATGCCTCTCTTGTACATCCAAAGCTTCTTCAAAACTCGTCCCAAACCACTTCTCGGAGGTGAACACCGACGGAGGACTTCACCTTTCTCTTTTAAAGAATGGCCTTTACAGCGCCCTATGCCGATTCCCACTTGAATTCTTTTGCCTCTTTGATTTGACTTCCGATAGACCTCGACAGTAAGCGCTTGGTCACCTCTAGTTTGATCAGGAAAACCGGCTATTCGACGAGGCAACAACTATTCCACCGGAACCAGAAGGCGTGGATCATTAAACGTACCTATTCGAACGAAGCCTTGCATCCCTTCCTCGATGATAGTAGCTGGGTGGACTATTGGATACGGAACATAGAACTACCAGGCGAGGGAGAGAAACCTGGGATCGGGTCTCGTCTGCTATGATCTCCCCAGTGAAAATCTCGGATTTGTAACCGAACAAGCAACGGCTTTCTAAGTTAGCGCTCACTCTAAGCTATTGAAACAAGTACTTGGAAAGAAATCTCTTTCGCTTGCGCTTTGTCATTCTTATTGTTTTCCCTCTTGACCTAACTTTGTTTGGCTGGTATACGAGTAGGAACAGTCTCAGTCTTTCAAACCATATCTGTCTGATTGCTTTGAATTTCTTTAAAAAGCTTCCCGCTCCTCCTAAAACACTTTTTCTAGAAGCTAGTCAAGAAGTTGAGATTCTAGCCATAGCTTCCATTTCCTATATTTGAAAGATGACCTCCCTCGTTCTTTCGTCTACTCTGATTGATAGACGCTCTGACAAGACCTCCCAAACTATGAGACCACTGCGAAAAAAATCCTTTATGACGAGCTATTCGAACTATGCCCATCCGAGACAAGCCTGCTCAGCTAATTCTTTCTCCTTTTCCGGGGGTCAAGTGCCAAAGACTTTGACTGACTTTCAGGATGGGCAAGAAGACGGGCGTTAGCCAATGGCTTTACCGGTGGGTGCTCCCTGTCCAACTGGTACTTTCCTTATGACTCCGACTCTGGTTTACCTGAGATTAGACCGATTCTCCTCCTGCTGCTCAACCAGCTCGGTCTGACCTGACTTTGACCGCTTTCTGATCGCCGGTCAATGAAAACCCTATCCTTTGCTGGCTGGTTGCCCCACAGGTCTTGTCAGAGCCTTGCTCTTTGCTTTATTGTTGGATGGGGAAGAATAAGGTTAGACTGTCTCTGGGCAGCGAAACCTACGATTGAGTGAAAGGGGTTCCTCATGTCTGTCCAACAGGACAAAAAGCCGAAGCTATTTTTCAAGAATCACTGGGGATGCAGTAAATAAGAGATTCTCCAATTCCTGATGTATTTGATCTCGAGGCTGCTAAGGCAGCATGTGAAATGAAAGATGTTGTTCGAGTTCGAGTTATGAGAGGGATGGCGGGAAGAACCTCATTCTGTTGACTAGGACGACTTTCGAAAGAAGACTTTTTGAATGAGTACCAGGTTGTTATGTGGAACAAAGGACGAAAAAGATAGGTTAGCGACCGGGTTGGAATTGATTTAGAAGGGCTTGGTCTATCGGAATTCGCCGGTTAATATTCTTTCTACTAGACTAGTTCTCCAATAAGAGGGATCGGTGACGTCTTTTTACATTCTTGAAGACTTTCCCCGCTCTAGAACAATAGTAAGTAGTCAGTATAGCCAGTAGTTGGCCTTAAGCCTAGCTGTGTTATGGAATCGTGTTCAGGTCTTTCTGAAAGCCAGTTCATGAGTTTAGGAGTGAATGAGCTAAGCCAGATCGCTATTCCTTCCTGTTGTATTTAACATTTTCTTATGAGTAAGGAAGCAATCAAAGGGATGAGTAGTTGGCGAACGGTCTCTGTTCAGCTAGCTACCAGTGGGACATGAGGGTTAATAATAAGAAGAAGAGGAGCGAGTTTACGAGCCGTCTTCCTCAAGTTTGGCTTGCCCTCGCTTTTCTGAGTAGAACTTTCTCAGTAAGAATGTGTTGAGGTCTGCGGGGAGGGACGGCTTTCTCATTACACCGTCATGGATTGAAGAGTACTTGCTAACCCAATAGGGAAAGCACTTGCATTCCCATTTACTCGCTGAGTGGAAATCTTTCTACCTATCTACCATTATACCTTATTTAATGGGTGGAACTCTTACGAAAGGGGACTTCTTTCTAAAAAATGACTTTATATACAATAGAACCTGGTACCTACGTTGGGAGGAATCCATCGAAAAGGCTGTCGATCTTAGACGCGATCCCTTTTTTGATGATACTAAGAAGGGCAGATGCTTTGAAAAGGGGAAGAAAGTTCTACCTTTTCTAATCTCTCTCTATAAAGGGGTGCCTCATCTCCTCTTTCGAGCAATGGGGTCTTCTTAGCAACGCTCTTTTCTCTATGGTCAATCCGTCTCTTTCAGCCCCTACTTCTATTTTGAAAGTCCGATAGATATTCTTGGAAGACTGCGAAGAGGATCTAGAAACTTTCCACGAGCTCGATCACCAATTGGTTGAGTTGAGCTAGCCCCTTTTCTCCCTTCTTGCCTTCATTATGAAGTCACTTTGGTAACACCAGGTCCGTCTTGAGGATATCCGATAGAAGAGAAACTTGCTTAGGTAAGATGTCGGTTGATCTGGATGCTTTCGCCTCTTTTTAAATAAAGCCCCACTTTAAATGAAGTTTATAACTTTTACAGCTATATGAGATAAAACTTTCGGATAGCCTCGATGTCGTTGTGAATGAAAATGAGGTTTACAACTTTTACAGCTATATGAGATAGAAACTTCATTTTCTTCTCCTAAATCTCATAAGAGAAGGAAATCTCTTCTCTCAGCTTATATAGTAAGACAAGTCTGAGGCGAAATGGCGCAAGAGAAGAAGATCTTCGATCTCATGCCGGAATGGATGGTACAAAGAAGGGAGAAAAGTCCACATGTGAATGGACAGACACGCGGGAGGAATCGAAAGATGGCGTGTACAGGGGCATTTGGGGACGGGTAGAGGCGAAAGCGGGAAGAATGGTACCACGAAAGCTCCTCTTATGGAACTAAACTGGCGCAGCGCATTAAGAACTCTTGTCGTAGACATCCCTTGAGAAGAGCTATCGCGCAGAAAGGTACGAAGCCCATGGTCGAGCTAGACTAGACAGGTAGGAGTCCTCCTTCTTTCGCTAAGAGACTTGTGAATAGAAGTTTAGGAGTTGGTATTCTAGGGAAAAGACGGGGGCAAGGTGACTTCTCCCTTGCTTTCGTCCTCTAGGTCTGTACTAGACTACTAATAGTTATAAAGATCTGATAAAACGGCAGAATAAGGCGAACCCTTACGGGTAGCCAGAACCAAGGACCGATCTCCGATCTCTCCTAACTGCCATTAAAGAAAGGGGCAGGCGCGGCACAAAGGCAAGTAGGCCGTGCATTCGCGCCAACTGAGTGAGAGAAGAAGCATCAAGCATGAGTGGAATAAATAGCTGGCGGCCAGAAAGTACCAGTTCCAGCCATGGCATAGACCAATTCCCCCAGCCCGGTGAACCCATGTGACCAAGCAATATGAGGGCCTCCAGGCCGGTGCTACCAACCACAAGTAAGTGTAGGACGGACTGCAAAGGGATTGAATGACTTCCTCCGCGTGGGCTTGGTAAAAGAGAAAGAATTGGTCCAACTATTATCGTAAGTGATCTTCGATCGCATTCTCTATTCCAAATAGGTGTAATGGGCAAGGACAAAATAAGATGAATTAAGGGCCTCTGCGAAACCCACTCTAGTGGTGGTAAGACCCTCGAAGAGGATTCAAGACGCCTTTAAGCCCATTATTTTGGGCTGCTGCTTGGTTCTAGGCCTTCTCTTTCAAATAGGGCAGCCACCTTCCTTAGCTCTGGGTCTGCGATTCGATCTTGGGAGCGATCCTCCTATCCCACAGAAGTTGAGAAAGATTTCTCTCTCTTTACACAGGCATTGGGACGACCTTAAAGATACCCTTTCCCACCCTCTGAACTAGGCCTAAGCCAGTGACCAAGCCAACCATTCCCGTAGACCGCAAGCCTCAGTCTCAGTACGAAGTGTCAGTGACTGGGCCTTGGAATGCCCGGTAGAAGGATTCGAATCAAAGGTACCTTGCTTCGCGGACAAGACCTGAGTGCCACAGCTCCATCAAGTACAAGTGCGGCAGAATGAATGGGAAGTCAAGAAGCCCGAGCGAGAAAAAGTAGTGCACTCCCTGCTTCAAAGTCATTGAAGGAGACTATGATTCAAAGAAAGACTTCCAACTCAGCATAGGCAGAAAGATAGGAATGAGATTGCCTTTCATAGGGGCTAATCGAAAGTGATCAAGTTCTTACTCATCGCGTGGCAAAGTTAGGACTCCTCTATCATAGCGGACAGCACAGCTATGGAAAAGCAAATCCAAAGCACCAAGGGGGCGAGAAGAATAAAGCAGATACGAGATACGTGGGGGCGCAAGACCGTAGAGAATGCGTACGGGGCCACCCGCAAGACGAAAAGAGATTTCATGAGTGCCCCCAGAGAAAGAATTAGTCGATTCCACTATTGTTTGATATAATAATAATAGGTCTGGCCCGATTGAGGCGATCCAGAGAGTTCCGATATCAGGATCAGGTAGATGGCTCCGGTAAAAAAGGAATGTGCCCAGGACCAGCACGAAGACGAGCAAGAGAAAAGAACCTTGAAGCTTCTGCGAGAGCCCTAGCGCGGAAAGAACTTACCTTAACAATTCTGTCCGAGGGCCTTCAATACCATTATTTGCCTCTTTGATCGAAGAAGGATACGATAGATCGACTGAGACTCTAAGGCGGAGAAAGAGAGAAATCTACTTTAGACATTAGACAGAGGAGGATGAGGACTTTGATTGTCTCAATGGGACGAAGGGCTGGCTCTCTATTTATGAGGAAGAAGGCATACACGAGATCTATGCTCTACCAGACTTTATCAGAATGTGGTTTAGGGGGACTACGACCCCCCGCAGCCCCGGATTGTCAAGCTTCCCAACTCTCCTAATGGTATACCTTTCACCCCATATTCTAGATTGAGGAAACTACTCGGGTAGATCTGAGGAAAGTCCGCTCAGGTTCGAAGTCGCTGTAGAGCGAGGTTCCTTTTCGTCGACATGGGTCGGCACCCGGTTCGGAAGATCTGAGGCCTTTTCTTTCTAGTTTAGCTAAGAGCGTAGACACCTAAAGCAGGAACATCCACTCATTCAAGCCGTCTTCATAGGCAAGGAGAAAGAAGAAAGACAAGATAAAGAAGAGAGAATTCCGGAAACGAAAGAGAGTATGCTCTATTCTGCTAAGACAAGGGTGGGCCCCAGGGAGGTAACTCAATTGGATATCTAGTTCGCAAAAATCATTAGCTGAGGTTCGATTCCTCAGTGATTTTGTTTGCCAGCTGTTGTTCAAAGGGCTTGCCCCTAAGGGCACGGAATAGAGAAGGTACAAAAAAGTGGCGATCGTGGCCTGGCTTGCTGACTGGGCCAAAAAGCTGGTGCATCGCTAAATATTAATGAATTCCGTTCGTGTTAGCTATACGATAGTTATTTAGGTGAAGGAGGTTACTGCGGTTATTCCGCCAAAAGCTAGGCCAACAAGCCCAAGGTGAGACAGCCCTGCTAACTCGTACTCTTCTTTTAAAGCTTTTTAATTTTTAAAGCCTTTTAAAGCCCTAGGATCGGATTCAATAGTAGCTGAGTCAATAGCTGGGGATTCCTTCTCCCTCAAAGCCTATTCTGATTTACTTTTGTCCTCGGGAATCTTTTTGGCATAAACTACCACCCTCACATGCAGGGGATTCGATAACCCGGTATTCTTCCTCCTCATGGACAAAATAGGAAGCTTAAGCCAATAAGGTTGCACCTCTGTCTACCCTCTTATTTTACTATGCATATGGATCTGGGGTAGTGCTAACTAATCCTTCTTGTTCTAACTCTTCTCTTTCTCTCTGCTTTGACTATGGGGATACCATGCCCATTACGGGTGTCAAAGAGCGGATGCTGTCCATCTTCGGAGGAAGGATTTGCTGCTAAGACCGGATATGCCGAATCTGAGCTGAGAGATGCTAGGTCTCGTCTAAGCCCTTCTGCGGATTCTCAAGCAACAGCAAAGAGAACAGGGGATTGCCCACTAAGAGCCCATCATTTACCCGACGAGATTGGACAGTTGCTCTATCTGCTCTCGAATCATTTGAAAGATAAGATAACGATATTGTAATGGTCTTTCTATACCCCCTCTCCTTAGTCGAGCAAGTATACTCCCTCATGCTTGCTTTGTGGTGCCTAGTCGATCAGTCCAAACTCATCTGCGCTAGCTCTTGTACACTATGGAAAGAGTAGCTTTCTGTTCTTATGAAGTAGCTAATTTCGTTCCGCTATATAGAGTTGCTAGCTATACATGTATATAGACTAGATAGCTACTTTACAAGAATAGCTACTTGAGTATATAGGTTCTACTACTCTATAAGCTAACTATAGACTCATTTACTCTATGCCGGGGGTATGCTCTCATAGCGAGTGAGTAACCTTTTCTATGTTACGTAAGAAATGGTCTACTCACGATAGAAGAAATGATGTATATAGAGAATGCCACCCAGAAGAAAGATTGACTGTAGATAGGTATGGATATAGAAAATAGCTAGTATATGCTTCTAAAACTCTACGGTATAGTAGCAATAGGAGAACAAACAAAATCAATGTAAACGTCTTCAAAAGCAAAGTCGGTAGTTTTAGGACCTGGACCTGGACCGTTGATGGTTGCAGCTTCTTCTCTCGTTATGCTCCGGGTACGAGTCAGGCTTTCCGGGACTGGCTATCTCGGCGGGATTTTGCTCCGAGGGCAGGCAACTCACTAACTACAGCTTCTATCTCTTTATCTACTCTTTCTCTTCTAGAATCATTTGTATCCCGCTCCCGGGTTGTTTAGCACGCAATCCGTCTTTGTCAAAACAGCTGTTCGGTTACGCAATCTTGGGCTTTGCACTTACTGAAGCTATTGCCTTGTTTGCGTTAATGATGGCTTTTCTGATTCTATTCGTATAACTTGTCCATCGGAGTAGAGGAATGGTTAACTCATCAGACTCATGATCTGAGGATTGTAGGTTCAAATCCTGCCTCCGAGAAGTAAGCTTGTTGAAAGGCAAGCCCGTTCTTGCTTTTATTCGCTGCGTCTGGCAAGGGATTACACGAAAGAAGAGAGTGCGGTCACGTAGCTAGCCCCAATCGAAAGCTTAGGTCGGAAGACTTTAGTGAGTAAATCGGAGACGGATTGAATCGCCTGGCAAAACTAGACCTATAGCTCCTAGTATTTCTCAGAATCACTAGCCGGATGCAGCAACAGAAAGCACATTCCGGCAGGAAACAAAAAGAGTGTTGCGCAAGTTCCGCTAGAAGATAGGTTTCAACTTGTTTTGGTTGATAGGAATAGCCCCTCATCGACACGGGAAGAGAGCTTCAAGCAAGTGGAAAAATCATGCC